TAAGAGATGCAACCGAAACAGAATTGATAAAAAAGTCCTAGAAACCCAATTCTCCCACTTAAGCTTATAATGCTTTGGGATTTTTAATATAAAAACTTATTAATATTAAGTTTCTTATATTATAATGTATAATAATAACGGCATAGATATTCTAATCTACTTCAATATTGAATACCAGAAAACTGTATGAATGTTGTATTTATTAACTTATATTATTATTAACGCGGGTATAGCTAATCTAGATCTTCGTCTTCTCTCTTCTTTTATTGTCCTCTTGTCCTGTCGTGTCGTTAATTGACAGTATGACTTAGGGCTCAATATAATTTGACCGAACAAATCATAGTTTGGTAAACCACCTTGAATCTACTGCGGAGTGAAGGATCTTGGATCCAACGCATAACCCTTTGGGAATCAGAAAGATAAAGACGAGAAAGACCAATGAAATCGAGTTTCAAGATTGTATAGTTTAAAGTTTAATGGTAAAGTTTGATTACCATTAATCCTCAGAATAGTTAACGAGTTTTTCCGTTTTATTTATATCCTATGCATCACCTAAATCCTAAGCTCTAGGCCTGAGTTATATTAAGTTAAGGTGGCCTTAGTTATCTATGGTATTTGTCTTATTACCTATTTCTAGTTTATTTATGAATGAAGGTGGCATAGGCCCCTATGGTCCAGTGGTTACGACCTCTCTCTTTCACGGAGAAAACGAGGGTTCAAGTCCCTCTGGGGGTATACCAAGACTAAAGACTATAGGAGTGGGATTTCCTATCAAGCGATCCGTATTTGTCAAGTCCTTCTATTAGTCTACTCAGAAGAGACTTTCTATTTTATATCAAATGTTATATTTTTTCAAGTGATATGTATTTGTCAAGTCTACTTGGGAGACGAAAGGAAGTTTATTATGGAACGTCTAAAATGAATTAGGCGTTGGGTCGATGCCCGAGTGGTTAATGGGGACGGACTGTAAATTCGTTGGCAATATGTCTACGCTGGTTCAAATCCAGCTCGGCCCAACAATTCGCCAATCTACTATCAGATGGTATAACCCTCTTGTTCTTAAGAAATACCTAATACAAGACAAGAGAATAAAAAAAAAGAATCTAAATTTTCTGCTAGATATCTTCTTATTTCCCTGGGATTGTAGTTCAATAGGCTAGAGCACCGCCCTGTCAAGGCGGATGTTACGGGTTCGAGCCCCGTCAGTCCCGACGGATCCCATAAGTACATCAATTCGCCTCTCCATTTTCTGTGAAATGAAGGGACAGCGAGAATAATTGAATTCCGAAGGGGTTTCCATCTTTTTTTTTCAGGATTCTCTCGAAGAAAGAACACACCCTAAACTAAAATGAAAATAACTAAAATACTAAAATGAAAATAACTAAAATAGTGAAGTTGACAGAATATTTCATCTTTTCTGCCGCGACTCGTCTTTCTCATACTTCTTTGTTTTGTCTTCCAAAGAAAAGAGGATCACTAAAATTTAGAACCTAATTCCTGTCTTTTTCCACTTCGCTTGTATTGTTTGTTGGTGGGGTTTTGTAGTTAATGGAAACGGACGGGTTAGATTATACTTCATTGGATGGTTCTACAAGGAAGACCTAAGGTAGGTTATACAAAAGAAAGAACAGAAAAGAAGGATAAATAAAGGCATTTTTTATTGGTCCGGGAATCCTATCTTGGATTCGGTATGGATAAAAGATCTTCATATGTTATATACTATTAATTCTCCACGACGAATTAATTTAATAGCTCAGATATTGTTATTCATGATATTGATCCGATTCAATATCATCGATAGGTAATGCATTCATTGAATTGACAGGTGAAAGATTTATTATCTCTATGGGATTAAATCCCGAGTTATTGTATTGTGAAATAAAAAAAAACCGATGAGATTATGGAAGTAAATATTCTTGCATTTATTGCTACTGCACTGTTCATTTTAGTTCCTACTGCTTTTCTACTTATAATTTACGTAAAAACAGTAAGTCAAAATAATTAATTAATTACTTTAAATGAAACTCGACTTCTGAATTCTTTGAAGAAATCAAAAGAAAAGTATTCGATTTTTGCTGAAATCAAGGGGCTATAATCGGCGATATTCTATGAGATCCGAGAGTATGGTAAGTAAGAAAGAAATTTCTTACTTACCATACTCTCTATTAGTGTTATAGTAGTGTATAAAGTTGTACTTGACTTTCTAATAAAAAGGGTATACTATATTAACTTTTATCTTCAATTCAATCTATGTAGTTATTAATCCATATCTGGAATTGACGTAGGACCCAATCTTTTCTTTCATACATTTATTTATATATATATTTATATTCCAATGAATCTGAAATAATCGTTTTACTGTTATAGAATACATTTCTCCACTAGAATCTAATGGAATTTCGAAATGAAGATATTTTTATTTGAAAATTTTTTCAATTTAAATAAAGAATGCGTTGCAGAACGATCTATAAAACAATTGATACCTTTTCATTTCTCAACTAAATTAGGAGTGCTTCTAAAGTCCACTTCTTCCCCATACTACGAGTGAAAGGGAAAAAGTAAAGACTACCATTAAAGCAGCCCAAGCGAGACTTACTATATCCATGTGAATTATGTCCCTTATCTCTATGATAGAATTATTCCATTATTGCTCACTAATAATAGTAGAATGAATGGTCCAGAGTCAAAAAGGGATTCTGGGCGAACACTATTAATGGACCAATAAAATAAATAGATTTAAAAAATTCCTATATGATTTATAATCCGTACCCTTTCCCGATTGTCTCTCTGAAGGAGTTGGGAGATAGTATATTATACTCTTGACGAGGGTTCAAAATTTTTTTTTGCTTTTTTTTATATAAACTATAAAAGGTAAATTATCTATCCAATCTCAATCTAATAGTGATTGAATGCCTGAACACTCAGAGATTCTGGCGAGTCTATATACGTAGATTACAGTATAGAAAGTACTTTCCCAACTAGTAGTGGAATTCTCGGCCGGTTATCCAATGTAATTAAAGACCCAATCAATAGACATTACATTAGCAGTAGAAGAGAATCTGGAAGTCTTGCTTCCACCATTATAATCTTTCTTTGAATTTGAGATTCAAAGATTTCCAATCTTTTACAAAATCCCCAGAACATCAAAAAATAGAGGAATAGAATAAGAAATTTCGATTCGTTTGTTGATGAGGCGGCACCCGGATTTGAACTGGGGAAAAAGGATTTGCAGTCCCCCGCCTTACCACTCGGCCATGCCGCCAAAACAATACACATACACAATAGGATCAAAATTTCCCTTTTTGAGTTGGATTAGTAAACTTGAGTTTATTGTACTTGCATCCCTTTTTAATCCTAATCCTTTTTTCTCAATTTATAAAAATTAGAAAAGAAATAGTTTTTCCCCTTTTTATTGTATTTGATCTGCCCCTTCGATTTATATTTATATTTTCACTCAAAAAGCCTAAATTTATGGGAACCATTAACTATTTATTGACTGATAATTCATGAATTATTTTTGGATTTGAATATCAATTTTGGTTTGCCTAATGACATAAGAATAATAATTTTTTTTTGATACATACTTAATTGATTTTTTGAATACAAAATCCTTCTCAATTTCCATTATAACAAAAATTATAGGTATATGTAAACCCCAGAACAGATATTCTTATACAGATACCAAATCGGTATAGTATGTTGCCTATAAATAAAGGGAATTAGTTGGAACAAAAAAAGGCCTGGCTGGGTATTGACCGGGCCAGGCCCAAAAGGCACTTCGAACAAAATAAAAGAAAGAAGGTCTTCTTTATTTCTCTTTCTATTTTGATCTTTCGAGCATCTAAATGGAATTGCTAATTATATAATAACGATAAAGAATGTGAAAGAAATACTTTCTTTAATCCTTACTTGATGTGTAATGTAACATAGTAAGTATCTTTTTCAATTGGGAGAGATGGCTGAGTGGACGAAAGCGGCGGATTGCTAATCCGTTGTACGAGTTATTCGTACCGAGGGTTCGAATCCCTCTCTTTCCGTTGATGAGTTTCCATTTTTTCTTTCAAATTTTGCAAACCCCTTTTTATTTTTTCCTTGTTAAATGTGTGGAATAGCTAAAAAAAATCTTAAGAAAATGATAAAATCAATTACTAAAAACAAAAAATTATTCTTCACGTCCAGGATTACGTCCTGGATCATTGGATAGGAATCCAAAGATGAAGAGAGAAACAAAGAATATTACTACTGTATAAACGAAAAGTTTGAGAGTAAGCATTACACAACCTCCAAGATCATTTTTTGAAAAAGAAAAACGAGAAAAGACAATAGATCCTCCATTTTTATATCACATATCCTATTTTGACACCAAGAAAAGAATTCTAGAAATAGAAAAGAATGTTCAGAAATTCAAATGAAGTTGAAATTTGTAATAAGAGTCTTTGATTACCACAAATCACTTTCATACCCAAATTAGATATTGTAAGGGACCCGAAGCTAATAAGGTATTTCGCCGTAAAAAGGATTAAAATCAGGAAATAGGGCGTCTCGCGGCTATACGAGAATTTCAATGTTTGAATCGAAGGTTCATACTGTCAGACTTATTTGATCTTATCAATTGTTATAATTTTTCTCGAATAAATATGAATTTTCTAGGATAGTATTAAAGATCTTATCGAAAACTTACAGCAGCTTGCCAAACAAAGGCTAAAAGAAAAAAGAACAGAGGTATGACTGGCATAAAATCGACGATTGGATTCAAAAAAGCATAGGCTTCGGGCAATTTGGCCAAGAAAAGACTACTCGGATAAAGGGCAGAATTAAGACAGATCAAACTAAAGATATTAAGCATAACAGACATTTTTTTCGTCGAGATAATTGCATTTTGATTGAGTTATTGATATAAGGAAAAATGAAGGAAAGTAAGGTAGACAAAAAATCCTTCTTTTTCCGCTCAATCAAAAATCCTCCGATTCTCAAAGGAGAATAGAAGAAATCATACTTTCATACAATATCTTAATTGAATTATATGTAATGATCAATAAATTCCGTTGAATTAATTCTAGATATACACATGCCAAAATCCTAGCACGAATCTATAATGGATTCTATAAAGAATAAAGATTTTCTCTATATAGTTGGACTGGAATTGACGAACACTTAATACCAATATTATTCTTTAATAGTATAAGTATCCAATAAAAATAGAAATGGGGCGTCGCCAAGTGGTAAGGCATCGGGTTTTGATCCCGCTATTCGGAGGTTCGAATCCTTCCGTCCCAGAGCATATCCATTGTATTCTAATACTTCTTTTTTGTTCAACAAGGTTCTGTTTCAAGGTTTGGATAGACTTTTTTTATTCTTTGCGGAATCATATCTGAGTTTTTCACAAACCAAACGAAATCGAGTTCAAATGACACGCAAAAGTAACTGAACCCTTTTGTAACCCATAGAAAATGGGGCATAGATCACAGTTGGAGAAAGATTACTTAACCTCAGGTTAAAAAAATATGAAAATACATATAAAAGAGGAAGTGCTTAGACTATAGGTATGTATGGTTATCCTATTTCAGTGACAATAGTGTTTCCATTTTTGTGAAAACAAAATTGCATCCCTAAAATATCAAAATTAAAATATTTAACAATGATATTTCTTTTTATTGTTCGATCCATTTAGCTTATTTGCTTTGCATCATTGACAATTCAATTGAAAAAAAAAAAAAAACACACACACACACAGAGATCTTGCTTTTTTATGATAATAAAAAAGAGTCAAACTTGACTCAAATAATGATGTAGAAGTAGAAAACTTTTTCAACTATCAAGATTTGTAATGATTCCTTCTAGGTTGGGAAGTTGGAAATGGTAAGTCTATCTTATTGAGTCACTTGAAGAGGCAGAGTCAAATATAATTTATTTATTTTATTTGTGCGATTTCTGTTAGTTATGTTATTTCTATATTTTGATTTGTTAATATTTCTGTTAGATTTTTTTTTGAGATAGATATTTATACAAAAATCTGCTATTCAGACACGGCATTTTGCTAAAATTTCTTCAGAAAAATATTTATTATCTATGTTATTAAATATTTATAACTATGTCTCTGTACCGACTGAACCAATGACTATTCATGATTCCATAATTGAATCAATTCCATACTGGTTCCAAATTAGAGGAATGTTATGGTAAAACTTCGTTTAAAACGATGTGGTAGAAAGCAACGTGCGACTTGAAGGACACGATCCGGTGTGGATTCTTATTGTTACATCCACCATTTTATATAGGAATGAAGGTGCTCTTAGCTCGACGTCGTTTGTTCTATTCTACTAGAACCCTTCTTTTTTTATTGGGTTCTAATGTAAATAGTTCATGATGGAGCTCGAGTAGAAAGTATTTATTAATTTCTCAGGGGCAACGATCTAGGGTTAATGCCAATTAATAAATTGGAACAACTTCGTAAGTATATCTTCGATATAGAAATCGAAAGGATTCCATTCGAACAAATTTTCAAAATTGTTGGAACGGCTAAAACTTTTTCGATCGACAGTGTATCGCGCATGAATCAACCTCGGTATGATTCTTTGATAGAAAGAAATCCCAAAAGGGGTATGTTGCTACCATTTTGAAAGGATTAAGAAGCACCGAAGTAATGTCTAAACCCAATGATTTAAAACAAAAATAAAGGATCCCAGAACAAGGAAACACCACTTCAATTGTCTCACGAATCCGAATAAAGAATCCAAATCAATTTTAAATGAGACAAAAACGGTGGGTTAAAGACCACTCAATAAAAAAATATATTAAAATAAAATCTTTAATATATTTGATAATTATTTTATTTTAATATATTTGATAATTATTTTATTATTATTATATATATATTCAACTTGAGTTATGAGTACAAATGATTTTTTTTTCAGGAAGGAAGCTAAATAAAACTAACTATGAGTTAAATTGAAATTTGAAATTATATTATAGACTAATTCATTTTACAGATTTTCTATTTATTCTAATTCGAATTTTATCCATAGAAAAAACATCATTTTTTCTCGAGCCGTACGAGGAGAAAACTTCCTATACGGTTCTAGGGGGGGGGTTCTTTTTCATCTACATCTATCCCGATGAGCCGTCTATCGAATCGTTGCAATTGATGTTCGATCCCGAAGAGAAGGAAGAGATCTTCAGAAAGTGGGTTTTTATGATCCGATCAAGAATCAAACTTATTTAAACGTTCCCGCTATTCTCTATTTCCTTGAAAAAGGTGCTCAGCCTACAGGAACTGTTCAGGATATTTTAAAAAAGGCAGAGGTTTTGCCCTAATCAAATGAAATTAAATTAAGGAAATAAAAAATAAGGGTAGGATAATGATTTCTATATCATTTTGGATATCTTTTCTATACTATGTTTTTTTATTTCCTTTTTTTCTTCTTCTATTCTTTTCTTCTTCTATTCGTATCTAGTTATCATTGTTTTTATAGAATCTTTTTTGATAGAATCCTTTTCTAA